GAGTAAGCATTACATAATCTCCAAATTTTTTTTAGGAAAAAAAGAGAGTAGATCCTCCATGCGTCTATTTGTATTTTAGACTGCATACCTTATTAGAGTTTATATAGATTTTTTTTCAATGGACACCAAATCCAAATAAAGAAATAAACTAAAGTTCTTTTGAGACTAGAAAAATAAAAGAATTTTCAAAAACTACATTTTTAATAAAAGTGGATTTTTTCATTAACAAAACTTTTCTTTTATACCCACAATTAGATATTTTGGAAGACTCCAAGAGGTCTTCCAATATAAAAAGGTTAGAATAAGGAAGTCAAATGGGGTGTTCCAAGCTTATCACAGCTATACCAGAATTTCTTTATTTGACTCAAGGGTTCATACTGTAAGACTTAGCTGATCTTAGCGATTGTTATAATTTTTTTTTCGAACAAATTTGTCTAGGGCGGTATTAAATACAATTGAATAGTTTTTAATTCAAAATATCATCGAAAACTTACAGCAGCTTGCCAAACAAAAGCTAAGAGAAAAAAAAGCACAGGTATTACTGGCATAATATCTACGACTGGATTTAAAAAAGCGTAGGCTTCGGGCAATTTGGCGACAAAAAAACTACTTGAATAAAGGGTATAATTAAGACAGATACAGATTAAACTTAATATATTAAGCATAACAAACATTTTGTTCTTGAGGTTAATTATATTTATTTTGATTGAGTTATTAATAAGTTGAATTTTTTATATAGAAGGGTAAATGAATAACAATAAATTAGATATATCAAATACCAAAAAACCTTCTTTGATTTGAACTTGCCCAATCAAAAATTCTTCAATTTCAATTCTAAAATCAAAAGGTGAATAGAATAAATCATACTTTCATATAATATCTTAATTCAATTAGATGTAATGATCAATAAATTCATCAGTTTAATTCTATATCTAAACATAGAAAAATTCTATCAATGATCTAATTTATTTGATAGATATTTAGACTGAAGTTGACGAACAACCAGTACCAATAATAATGTTTATTAGTGCCAAATAGAAATGGGGCGTGGCCAAGTGGTAAGGCAACGGGTTTTGGTCCCGGTATTCGGAGGTTCGAATCCTTCCGTCCCAGAGCATATTTGTCTACATACTCAACTTATTCTATTTATTTTATTATATTTTATTTATTTTATTATAGATATATTAATATATAAATTAATATATAAGATTATAAAATTAATAGATTATAAAATTAATATATAAGATTATATAGGTGTATATATATTTATAATTTATATTTGTAAAAATTTTAATGGGGTAAATTTTTCTTTTTTCTGCGACTTCGTCAGAAACTCTATTTAATATCGAAATAAAAGTCAAATATAGATTCAAATATAGATTACTAGGTACCGACCAAACAATGACTATTCATGATTTCATAATGGAATTAATTTAATACTGGTTCCAAACTAAAGGAATGTTATGGTAAAACTTCGTTTAAAACGATGTGGTAGAAAGCAACGTGCGACTTGAAGGACATGATCCGCTGTGGATTCTTACACCCACCATTTTTATATTCTATAGGACTGAAAGTGCTTTTGGCTCGACATCATTTGTCCTGTTTCACTAGAACTTTCTTTTTTTTTGAGGGAGGGGGTGGAAACTGTATCGTACAAGATGGAGCTCGAGCAGAACGTATTGATTCATTTAGTGGAGGCAAGAATCTAGGGTTAGTATCACTTAATAAATAGGGACAGCTTTGTTAAATATATTTTCGACATAGAAATCGAAAGGATCCAACAAGTCTTAAATTCAAAAGTCAAATTTGTTGGAATTTTGAAAATTCTTTTCAAAAGTGTATTACACAGGAATCAACCATTAGTATGATTTGTTGATAGAGAGAAATCACAAAAAAGGGTATGTTGCTGCCAATTTGATGGAAACGATTAAAGATCGCCGAAGTAATGTCTAAACCCAATGATTCAAGGCAAAGAAAGAGAAAGGATCTTAGAACAAGGAAATACCGTTTTAAATTGTCTCAACAACAAGAACTAGATTAAAATAAAGAATCAAAAGAAAAATGGATTTGAAAGGATACAGACAAAAAAAGGGGGGGATTATAGACCACTCAATAACCGAAATGCTTATAAAAGTTTCCTTTGGGGTTATCCAACTTGAGTTATGAGCGCGCAAATTACAAATACGAAAAATTTATTGGTTGGGGAAAGAATAATAAACAAGTTTTTAAATCATATGATAAAGAAAGAGAATTCTTGGTATAATTGATTTGATGAGTTTAGAGATATATTTAACATTAGAATTCTATACATAAGAAGAACTTGACTTTTCTTGAGCCGTACGAGGAGAAAACTTCTTATACGTTTCTCCGGGGGGGTTATTTACATCTATCCCAATGAGCCATTTATCGAATCGTTGCAATTGATGTTCGATCTCGAAGAGAAGGAAAAGCTTTCTGGAAAGTGGGTTTTTATGATCCGGTAAAGAATCAAACCTATTTAAATATTCCTATTATTCTATATTTCCTTGAAAAAGGCGCTCAACCGACAGGAACTGTTCATGATATTTCAAAGAAGGCGGGTGTTTTTATGAACCTTCGCCTTAATCATCAATCAAAATTCAATTAATGAGGGTGTGGATAATTTTTCTAGAGTTTTGCATAATCTTTTTTTTTCCTTTTTTTATCCAGTAGAGAGTTTTCGATTTATATCTTATTTAATTTATTATTGCTACTACATAATGCCGTCTTTTATAACGAAAAAAGGTCTATTGTCGGCTGGAATTCTATGAAAAAATAACAAAAGTAAAGGCTTAATCTTTTCTTTTTTATTTCTATTGATTGATATTAATTGAATAAACTTGGGATTTTTTTATTTCATTTGTTTAATTTATTTGTCCGTCTACACCCTTTATGTCTATATGTCGCTTCGATATGTAGTGCCAACCCAACAGAAATCCTTATTTTTTTTATTAAAAAAAATTTTCAATTTCTTTTTTGTTTTTTATTCTTTTATAAAAATTCACATTTATATTGACAACAGTGTATCAGATAAATATAATCTGGGCATAGATAAATGAATCTATTTATCTCCGTCCTATCGATTTTAGTTCATTGGATGCACGAAGTCTTTTTTTAATAATTTTTTTAATAAAATAATCAATATTATTAGTAAAATAGAATAATGTATAACATTAAAGACAAGAATTAGTCTACAAAAATTTTCATTTATTTTTTGATCTTCAATTTTTTTTTACCCTTTTTGAAATGCTTTGATTTGATTGCGCCGTATAATTTTATATCTTTATTTATTAGGATTCCGATTGTATCTATACACTCTAATTCTTTTAGTTCGGGTTGCTAACTCAACGGTAGAGTACTCGGCTTTTAAGTGCGGCTAGCATCTTTTACACATTTGTATGAAGCAAGGGATTCATCTATACCATCGGTAGAGTTTGTAAGACCGCGACTGATCCTGAAAGGAATGACTGGAAAAAGCAGCATGTCGTATCAATAGAGAATTTTAAAAATTTTTCATTCTTACTATTATAGGGATAAGGCTAAAATCTTGTTTAAATTGTTTTCATTTTTGGCTTGGAATTAAATGAATTTAACAAACAAATCAATTAAAACTAAAGTTGGGTCGAGTAACTAAATGGATAGAACCTAACTATAGGTTCTAATTATAGGAAAAGAAAAAGGAACGAGCTCTTGTTCTTCATTTTTGAATGATTACCCGATCTAATTAGGCGTTAAAACTATATTAGTGCTTGGTTCGGAAAAAGCTTTTCCCATGGGCTTATTATCGATTTTTTATGAATCCTAGCTATTAGCTATCTCCATTATATAGTGGAGATAAGTGTGTATGAAGAAGGCAGTATGCTGATAAAGAAATTTTTTTTTCAAAATCAAAAGAGCGATCGGATTGCAAAAATAAAGGATTTCTAACCGTCTTGTTATTAATGAACATAAACCAATTGGGTGAAAAAAGAGAGGATAGAGAGTCCGTTGATACGTCGTACCTTTATTCCGAGGTATCCTTTTTTTTTAGATAATACCTTGTTTTAACGCTATCGTACTACAAGTATCATTTGATACCCAATCCATCCCATCCTATATTTTCCTATTTTCGGTTCAAATCGAATTTCAAATGAAGGAATATCAAGAATATTTAGAGCCAGATAGGTTTAGGAAATATGACCTCCTATACCCACTTATCTTTCAGGAGTATATTTATGCATTTGGTCGTGATAAGGGTTTAAATTTAAATAGATTGAATTTATTGAATTTGTGGGAAAATGTGGTTTATGACACTCAATATAGTTTACTGATTGTAAAACGTTTGATTACTCGAATGTATCAAGAGAATGATTTGATTATTTCCGATAAGGATTCTAACCAAAATCCAGTTTTTGGGTTCAATAAGAATTTGTACTCTCAAATGATATCAGAGGGATTTGCAGTCATTGTGGAAATGCCATGTTCCCTACGACTAGTATCTTCCTTAACGGGCAGAGAAATTGTAAAGTATTATAATTTACGATCAATTCATTCAATATTTCCTTTTTTAGAGGACAAATTACCACATTTAAATTATGTATCAGATGTACTAATACCCTATCCGATTCATCTGGAAATCTTAGTTCAAACTCTCCGCTATTGGGTAAAAGATGCCTCTTCCTTGCATTTATTAGGACTTTTTCTTCACGACTATTATAATTGGAATAGTCTTATTATTCCATATAAATCAATTTATGTTTTTTCAAAAAGTAATCCAAGATTTTTCTTGTTCCTGTATAATTCTCATGTTTGTGAATACGAATCTGTCTTACTTTTTCTCCGCAACGAATCTTCTCATTTACGATTAACATCTTTTGTTGTCTTTTTTGAACGAATATTTTTCTATGGAAAAATAAAGCATTCTGTAAAAGAAGTCTTTGCTAATGATTTTCCGACTGGCCTATGGTTCCTCCAGGATCTTTTTATGCATTATGGTAGATATC